ATAGAGGAACCTATGATCATCAGGGTAATGATCCATCAACCTGCTAGTTCTTTTTATGAGGCACAAACGGGAGAATTTATCCTGGAAGCGGAAGAACTGCTGAAACTGCGTGAAACCCTCACAAGGGTTTATGTACAAAGAACGGGCAAACCTTTATGGGTTGTATCCGAAGATATGGAAAGAGATGTTTTTATGTCAGCAACAGAAGCTCAAGCTTATGGAATTGTTGATCTTGTAGCGGTTGAATGAAACTAATATAACATAGATTTCGCGCAAATTCATGATTTGAGATTTTATCTCCGAGTTTAATATTCTATTAAATGGAAGTAATTCATAATCAAATCATCCGGTTAGGATCAATCTAAACCAGCCCATTCATTATGTATACGATTCAACATGCCAACTATTAAACAACTTATTAGAAATACAAGACAGCCAATCAGAAATGTCACGAAATCCCCCGCTCTTGGGGGATGCCCTCAGCGCCGAGGAACATGTACTAGGGTGTATGTGCGACTCGTTTAGATCATGAGCTGGCACAAAAGCAAGAAAACGACTTTCCAGTATCAATGATCAGTACGGTGAATAGGATAGAATAGAAGAAGGAACTTCATTCACTATCTAAAAATAAGAAAATCTATCATATCTCTTCATTATGTATGAAATTTATGGTTTCCATTGGTGCAAATACAATCACCTCAATTTAAGATGAGAGGCAATTCTCCATTGGTAGCAAATGGTTATCCATTAAGCGGAGGAAATCTTATTTAAAAATAAAAAACATAAAGATTAAACCCCCACTCTGGCAAGAACGGACTAACAGGGTCAGCTACCCAGCTAACTTTCATAATTAAATACCGTTACTGTATAGGTAGATCTCATTGTGAAAGACCTATTACTGGATAATTCGTGGGTAGAGCCAAAGAGTGTGAACTATACAAGTTACCAATAACATTGATTAAATTTTAAATAAAGGAAAGGCTCCGGTGTATAGAAAAGACCTCACCGTTTAAGAAGTAACCATAGAAACGATGGAACCCACAATTTCTTTATCCATTTCCATTTTTTTATTTACTATATTTTTGACACCTAGCAGAAAACAATTTCTTATTTCGCAGTGAAATACCTAAAAAAAAATCGTGGTCGGGAAGGTTATAGTAGCCAAAGCCATTGGAATTTTTATTTTATACATTGGAAAAATCAGGTTTGTTATTAATAGACTAGGAAAGGGGAAAAGAATAACTGAAAGAGAGGAAATCCATTAGTTATTCGTCAAAGTTTCATTTATTCAATGACCAGAATTAAACGGGGATATGTAGCTCGGAGACGTAGAACAAAAATTCGTTTATTTGCATCAAGCTTTCGAGGGGCTCATTCAAGACTTACTCGAACTATTACTCAACAGAAAATAAGAGCTTTGGTTTCAGCGCATCGGGATAGGGATAGGCAAAAGAGAAATTTTCGTCGGTTGTGGATCACTCGAATAAACGCAGTAATTCGCGAAAGGGGAGTATCCTATAGTTATAGTAGATTAATACATGATTTGTACAAGAAACAGTTGCTTCTTAATCGTAAAATACTTGCACAAATAGCTATATCCAATAGGAATTGTCTTTATATGATTTCCAACGAGATCAGAATAGAAGTAGATTGGAAAGAATCCACCGGAATAATTTAAATGGAGTTCCCCGGAGAATGAACTCCGGGAGGGTAGAATCGAAATTACTATGAGAAAATATGCTAAAATATTCAAAATGAATAAACACGTTCAATAAAAAAAAAGATTTCTTCTTTTCCGATTTGTTTTTTTTTCTTACGACACGATAATCAAATCTGGATTCTCGTATTTTTCGAACAAAAATACACCAATCCGCCTTTGAGTTCGGATTGGAATTATGATTCAAGTGAAGAAAGAGTAAGGCTAGTTATTGCTGGTTCTAAGACCAGTAGTTCTAGCGGCTGACTCGGTTCTTTCAAATTGTTTCTCATTATTAAGAAAAGGTAACAAAGATAAAATACGAGCTTGTTTTATAGCAATAGTAATTAATCGTTGTTGTTTCAAGGTCAATCTATTCACCCGTCTAGATAATATTTTTCCCTGTTCACTAATAAATCGACTAATTAAACTCATGTTTCTATAATCAATTCGATCCCCCGATTGAATCGGGGGCAAACGCTTACGAAAAGATCGCTTGGATTTAAGAAAAGGTCGCTTGGATTTATCCATGGTTTGTTTGTTTATTCCTTATCCCGAAAATCCTATTTCTTAATTCTAATTCATTTGAATTTAGAATCTACCCAAAATAGGATTTGTTTTTTTTTATATTTAAATATGTTATATATAATGTCATTTTTTCCACTTCCTTGAAAGGGTAACAGGGGTACTCTATTTCTTTATCTCCCCATGAAGGGTATGTTTGTAACAATAGCGACAGAATTTTCTCAATTCTAATCGATTAGGCGTATTCTGCCGGTTCTTTTGAGTAATATATCTGGAGAT